AGTGAGGTGCCTGAAAAAGGGTTATCTTGATAGGATAAATCATGCAAATTTATTTGCTCTCATTATATCCAATAGACTTGAACTATTTCTTAAAGTATCAAAAACTTTTGTGCCCCTTACACTAAGACATAGAAAAATAAGCTAACTAAGCTACTGGGTTCATACCCCATTTATAGGGGTTTACCCCCCTTTTTTCTAATGATTAATAATCCGTCTAAGCTTTTATTTTTTTTAACTTTAATACTCGGAAGATTAATTAGAATCTCAGCTAATAGATGATTTGGCGCATGGGTCGGTTTAGAAATCAACCTTTTATCTTTTATTCCCCTGATAACGAACACCTCAAATTCTATAACTTCCGAAGCGTCCTTAAAATACTTCTTAATTCAAGCTTTAGCTTCAGCGACCTTACTATTCGTGGTTGTTTTCTCTGCCTTAATTTTCAGATTATCAAGATCGTTACAAACCTCAAACTTATTTATCAACACTTTAATTAACTCTACCTTGTTATTAAAAATGGGAGCTGCCCCCTTCCATTTTTGATTTCCTGGGGTAATAGAAGGATTAAGTTGAATAAATGGTTTAGTTTTAATAACATGGCAGAAAATCGCCCCCTTGATGCTACTTTCCTATAACTTCATTTTTAATACATTTGTCTCTTTTATTATTATCTCATCTATTGTGATTGGGTCCTTGGGGGGGCTAAATCAAACCTCCCTACGAAAAATTTTAGCATACTCCTCGATTAATCATCTCGGATGATTGACAGCTGCTTTAATTCTAGGGGAAAACCTATGAAACCTATATTTCATTATATACTCTTTTTTAACCTTAACAATCATTGTTATATTAAATTCATTAAAATTATCTCGATTAAATCAGGCCTTTTCTTTTAACTCTACCGCCCCTATCATAAAATTTGCCTTGTTTACTTCCTTTTTGTCTTTGGGGGGGCTGCCCCCCTTCTTGGGGTTTCTCCCTAAGTGAGTTATTATTCAATCATTAACAGAATTAAATCTTAAATTACTAGTTACAGTTATAGTGATTATAACATTAATTACTCTTTTTTACTACCTTCGGGTGGGATTCAGAGCTTTTATACTATCCTACACCCAAATTCTTTGAACTAACATTAAACCATTAATTACACCAAGATATTACGCTTCATTAATCTTAGCAATAATATCTACCTTCGGTTTAATAATTTGCACCTTAATCTTCCATTTCATATAAGGCTTTAAGTTAAGTTAAACTCATAGCCTTCAAAGTTGTAAACAAAGATGAATTCTTTAAGCCTTAGTAAACCAAGTTTACACCTTAAGATTTGCAACCTTAAATCATTATTGACTATAAAGCTAGTAAGAGAGAAATAATCCCGTAAATAGATTTACAATCTACCCCCTAAAACTCAGGCACCTCACCGCGACAATGATTATTTTCAACAAACCATAAAGACATTGGAACTCTATATTTCTTGTTTGGGGCATGATCTGGAATAGTGGGAACTTCTTTAAGCTTGCTCATTCGAGCTGAATTAGGACAACCTGGATCCTTGATTGGAGATGACCAAATTTATAATGTCATTGTAACTGCACACGCTTTTGTAATAATTTTCTTTATAGTTATACCTATTATAATTGGAGGATTTGGTAACTGATTAGTCCCCTTAATACTTGGGGCCCCAGATATGGCTTTCCCTCGAATAAATAATATAAGTTTTTGACTTTTACCACCTTCATTAACATTACTTTTGGCAAGCAGCCTTGTTGAAAATGGAGCTGGTACAGGTTGAACAGTTTACCCACCGCTATCAGCTGGGATCGCTCATGCGGGGGCATCTGTTGATATAGCAATCTTTTCTCTTCACTTGGCGGGGGTTTCCTCAATTTTAGGGGCGGTAAATTTTATCACAACAGTGATTAATATGCGATCAGCAGGCATAACCCTAGACCGTATGCCCCTATTTGTGTGAGCTGTAGCTATTACGGCTCTTCTCTTACTTCTCTCCCTACCTGTTTTAGCCGGTGCAATTACCATACTTTTAACAGATCGGAATTTAAATACATCTTTTTTTGACCCCGCGGGTGGTGGTGACCCAATTCTCTACCAACACCTTTTTTGGTTTTTTGGTCACCCTGAAGTTTACATTTTAATTTTACCAGGATTCGGTTTAATTTCTCATATTATTAGTCAAGAAAGCGGAAAAAAGGAAGCCTTTGGTTCTTTAGGTATAATCTATGCAATGCTATCAATCGGTTTGCTGGGATTTGTTGTTTGGGCTCACCATATATTTACTGTTGGTATGGATGTAGATACTCGGGCCTATTTTACTTCAGCTACTATAATTATTGCTGTCCCTACAGGAATTAAAATTTTCAGTTGGTTAGCCACCTTACACGGCTCCCAATTAAATTTAACACCAGCATTATTGTGGGCTCTGGGGTTCGTTTTCCTATTTACAATTGGAGGATTAACAGGGGTTGTCTTAGCTAATTCTTCTATTGACATCATTCTTCACGATACGTACTATGTAGTGGCTCATTTCCATTACGTTCTATCGATGGGGGCAGTATTTGCTATTATAGGGGGATTTATCCAATGATATCCTTTATTCACTGGGCTAACCCTAAATCCCCATTGATTGAAAATTCAATTTATAATCATATTTGTAGGGGTAAATTTAACCTTCTTTCCTCAACATTTCCTTGGTTTAGCCGGCATACCTCGCCGATACTCCGATTACCCCGATGCCTACACAACATGAAATGTTGTCTCCTCAGTAGGATCAACAATTTCGTTCTTAGGCGTGTTATTCATACTTTTTATCGTATGAGAAAGTATGAACACTAACCGAACAGTTCTATTCCCTCTCCAACTAACAAGTTCAATTGAATGATACCAAAATATCCCACCTGCGGAACATTGTTACGCTGAATTACCCCTCCTGTCTAGATTCTAATGTGGCAGATTAGTGCAATGGATTTAAGCTCCATCTATAAAGTTTAAAACTTTCATTAGAACTCTTTAATGGCAACATGAGCAAATCTAAGCCTTCAGGATAGAGCATCTCCTTTAATAGAACAACTTACCTTCTTTCATGACCACGCCCTTCTTATTCTCATCATAATTACAACCCTAGTAAGCTATTTAATATCTACCCTTCTATTTAATAATCATATTAACCGCTATCTTCTAGAAGGGCAAACAATTGAAGTAATTTGAACAATTCTTCCAGCAGTTACCCTAATTTTTATTGCCCTTCCCTCTCTTCGCCTCCTCTACTTACTAGATGAAGTTAGAAACCCTTCAATCACTTTAAAGACTATTGGTCACCAGTGATATTGAAGTTATGAATATTCAGATTTCAACGATATTGAATTCGATTCTTACATAACACCTTACCAAGAAATAAATACCAACGGATTCCGCCTTCTTGATGTAGACAACCGAGCTGTACTACCTTTAAATACTCAAATTCGAGTACTAGTTACAGCTGCCGATGTCCTTCACTCATGAACCGTGCCAGCCCTGGGTGTGAAAGTAGACGGTACTCCTGGCCGATTAAATCAAATCAGATTTTTAATTAATCGGCCAGGAGTATGATTTGGTCAATGCTCAGAAATTTGTGGGGCAAACCACTCTTTTATACCCATCGTTATTGAAAGAGTTCCTGTAAACATCTTTATTAACTGAATTAAATCTTTAAGCCAAGCATCATCAGATGACTGAAAGCAAGTACTGGTCTCTTAAACCAATTAATAGTAAATTCGCAATTACTTCTGGTGACAAAAGAATTAGTTAAATATAACATTAGTATGTCATGCTAAAATTATTAGTACATAATCTAGTATTCTTTAATCCCACAAATAGCCCCAATCAGTTGACTCGCCTTATTTATCTTATTCTCTCTGATTCTCTTGTTATTTAATTTATTAAATTTCTTTTCCTTTATTCCCAATACTCCTTTAAGAAGAGAATCACAAAAAATCTCTCAAACACCAATAAGCTGAAAATGATAACTAACTTATTTTCCGTGTTTGATCCATCGACAAGTGTAATAAACCTGTCCTTAAATTGATTAAGAACTATTTTAGGGCTAATAATTATTCCTTACACGTTCTGACTTCTGCCTACCCGATTTACTTTAATCTGAAATAACGTTCTCCTTACCCTACACAAAGAATTCAAAACCCTGCTTGGACCCACAGGCCACGCAGGAAGAACATTTATATTTATTTCACTCTTTTCGTTAATTTTATTTAATAATTTTTTAGGTTTATTCCCGTACATTTTCACTAGCTCAAGTCACTTAACTCTTACTCTAGCTCTAGCTCTACCTTTGTGATTAAGCTTTATAATCTATGGGTGGATTAATCACACACAACACATATTTGCACATTTAGTACCTCAGGGTACCCCAGCTGTTTTAATACCTTTTATAGTATGCATCGAAACTATTAGTAACGTTATTCGGCCAGGAACACTGGCCGTTCGATTAGCAGCTAATATAATTGCAGGCCATCTTCTTCTTACTCTTCTAGGAAATACTGGGCCTTCACTAACTTATTCTATCTTATCCTTACTGATTGTAGCCCAAATTGCTCTTTTAATCCTAGAATCCGCAGTTGCTATTATTCAGTCTTACGTCTTTGCTGTATTGAGAACCCTTTACGCAAGCGAAGTAAACTAATTTTAACTAATGTCAACACACGCTAATCACCCCTACCATTTAGTTGATCAAAGACCTTGGCCTCTAACAGGGGCCATTGGAGCCTTAGCCACCGTCTCAGGCCTACTTCAATGATTCCACCAGTATAATATATCCCTCCTTATACTAGGCCTATTAATTACAACACTAACCATAATTCAATGGTGACGAGATATTACTCGCGAGGGCACCTTTCAGGGTCTTCACACCCTACCCGTAACCCTGGGTCTTCGATGAGGGATAATTTTATTCATTACTTCTGAAGTATTCTTTTTCGTTAGTTTCTTTTGAGCTTTTTTTCATAGCAGACTTTCTCCCACTAGAGAATTAGGAGCTATGTGACCTCCTACAGGAATTGAACCCTTCAACCCTCTTCAAATCCCTCTTTTAAATACCGCCATCCTTTTAGCATCAGGAGTAACGGTTACCTGAGCCCACCACAGCTTAATAGAAAGCAACCATACTCAAGCCCTGCAGGGCTTATTCTTCACGGTCGTCTTAGGAATCTATTTTACAATTCTCCAAGCTTATGAATACATTGAAGCCCCTTTCACAATCTCCGATGCCGTTTATGGGTCAACATTTTTTGTAGCCACAGGCTTCCATGGACTACATGTCATTATTGGAACAACATTTTTACTGATTTGTTTATTACGTCATGCAAAGAATCATTTCTCCGCCGGACACCATTTTGGATTTGAGGCTGCTGCTTGATACTGGCATTTTGTCGATGTAGTTTGATTATTCCTTTATATATCAATTTACTGATGAGGTAGATAATATTTATTTAATATAACAAGTATATTTGACTTCCAATCAAAATGTCTGGAATAATTCAGAATAAATAATTATATTAACACTTATATTTGCAATTATTATTCTGGTTGTTTGTGGCATTGTAATAATATTAGCCTCAGTCTTATCAAAAAAATCAATCACAGATCGTGAAAAAAGATCGCCCTTTGAATGCGGATTTGACCCAAAAAGCTTCTCCCGCTTACCTTTTTCTCTTCGATTTTTTCTAATTGCCGTAATTTTTTTAATTTTCGATGTTGAAATTGCTTTATTGCTCCCCTTAGCCTTAATTTGCCCCGCCTCTAATATTACCTCCTGAACAGTAATCGGTATATTATTCCTTTTTATTCTTTTAGTAGGACTTTACCACGAATGAAATCAAGGAGCCCTGGAATGGGCTATCTAGGGCTATAGTTAAGTATAACATTTGGTTTGCATCTAAAAAGTATTGAATTTAATTCAATTAGCCTTAAAGTAAGAAGCGAATATATTGCATTCAGTTTCGACCTGACCTTTGGTATCATTACCCTTACTTTTAATTAGAAGCCAAAGCTAGCGGCATACCACTGTTAATGGTAAAACTGAACTTATGTTCCAATTAAGGAAATGAGGGGGCCAAGAAAAAGCTGCTAACTTTATTCTTTAGCGGTTCAACTCCGTTTTCATTTCTATTCACATAGTTTATCTTAAAACATTACATTTTCACTGTAAAAATAAAGATTTATCTTTTATGAATTATTTAAAGATTACGAAATCACCCTAACATCTTCAATGTTATGCTCTCAAATTAAGCTATTTAAATTAAACAAATAATAAAAGAACTAAAATAATAACCCAAACCATAAACCCTATTAAATAAGTCTTCAATTCATTATTCTGTCAAATTTGATTAAACCCAGAGGTTTGACTAAAAATACCGTAAAGCCCCTGGGACCCATAAAACTCTCTTCATCCCCCATCTAAAGTTTTTAAAATTCCCCAACCAGACTCTAGGGGAAGTTTTCTCACCCCATATGTTGAAATAAAAGGCAAAAACCATATCGACCCTAAAAAGAACACTACTATTTGATGCCGCAATCTTTGAAGATTAAATCTTAAAGAAAACTGAGCCAACTCGTAACCGACCCATGCGCCAATCACTCTAACAGTCAAAGCCAAAGTTTTTAAAGAAAACGACAAACAAATTATTACAGGTGAAGGAAATAATACTCATCTTAACATGCTCCCCCCTAAAACTGCTATAAATGCTAAGCCTAACATGCCCCGAGATATAATCCATCCTTCATCATTTAAAGGATGTAGAGATCTTCTATTGAATTCCCCTCTTATTGAATAAAACACCAAACGAAGAGAGTAACAAACCGTTAAACCTGTTGAAACAAAATACAAAAGAAATCTAAAAAAATTCAGATAATTTAAAGAAACAATTTCCAAAATTAAATCCTTCGAATAAAAACCAGCCAAAAAAGGCATACCACATAAAGCTAAATTAGATAGATTCAAACATGAAGATGTTAAAGGCATATGCACCACTAACCCCCCTATAAATCGGATATCTTGAGAATCCCTTATATTATGAATAATAGCCCCAGCACACATAAACAATAAAGCCTTAAATAAAGCGTGCGTTAAAAGATGGAAAAATGCTAACACAGGGAAACCCATAGCCAAAATTCTCATTATTAACCCTAATTGACTTAAAGTAGACAAAGCAATAATTTTCTTCAAATCAAATTCAAAATTAGCCCCTAGCCCGGCTATAAATATCGTTAGCCCCGCAAATAATAATAAAAATCTTCCCAGCCAAACCTCTGTCAATAAAACATTAAATCGAATTAATAAGTAAACACCAGCCGTAACTAGAGTAGAAGAATGCACTAAAGCCGAAACAGGTGTAGGCGCAGCCATGGCTGCTGGAAGTCATGATGAAAAAGGAATTTGTGCTCTTTTAGTCATAGCTGCTAAAACAACAAGAGCCCCAATAATCCCTATCTCCAAACTAAACTTAGCCACCTCCAAATAATAAATATAATTCCAGCTCCCAAAGTTCAACATTCAGGCAATAGCCAATAATAAAGCCACATCACCAATTCGATTAGACAACGCCGTTAACATCCCAGCATTATAAGATTTCACATTTTGATAATAAATAACTAATAAATAAGAAACCAGCCCTAAACCGTCCCAACCCAACAAAATTCTAATTAAATTTGGGCTAATAATCAAAAACATCATTGACAAGACAAACATTAACACCAATAAAATAAACCGGTTAATGTTATAATCCCCTGCTATATACTCCTCTCTATAATAAATCACTAAAGAAGAAATAAAAAGAACAAAACCCATAAAAATTAATGATATCCAATCAAATAACAAAGTCATTACAATTCTACCAGAATTTAAACTCACCAGCTCCCATTCAATGAAATAAACCAAACTATTTATAATAAAATAAAACCCAGTAACCACTAGACTTATCGCTATAATAAATAAGACCAAAAATCTAATTAAACAAATAGATAAAGACTTCAACATGACCTAAGATAAATCATTATATTTTTGACACCACAAATCAAGGTTTTATTTAAACTACTTAAGTCCTATAGCCACACCATTAAAGACTCACTTTTCAGAATAAACAAATTTAATGGCAATCAATGAAGAAACAATAACTGGTACTCTCGTAAATAACCCATCGAACAAGAGTAAACCCCAGAGTAAATTTTCCCATGTTGACTATAAGAATACAGATACAATGTATAGGCCGCTCTAAAGAAAGACAAAAAACTTAATATCAACATAGTCAATCAACTCCATCCAATTACACTATTTAACAAACTAATTTCTCTTAATAAATTTAAAGAAGGGGGAGCTGCCATATTAGCCGATCCCAACAAAAACCACCATAAGGTTATTCTAGGTATAAAATTCATAAGACCCTTATTAATTAACAATCTACGACTTCCCAATCGTTCATAGGAAATATTCGCTAAACAAAATAATCCTGAAGAACATAAACCATGAGCAATTATTAAGGTAAAAGCCCCACAAAACCCCCAGTACGTGAGAGTTATGAGCCCCCCCAAAACAATTCCTATATGAGCGACAGAAGAATAGGCAATTAAAGCCTTAAGATCAGTTTGTCGCAAACAAATAAATCTCACTAAAACTCCTCCAACCAAACTAATTCCTACCCAAATACAATTAAAAACCAACCCTGATAACAATAACACCTTCATCAAACGCAACAACCCATACCCCCCTAATTTTAAAAGAACCCCTGCCAAAATCATAGACCCAGAAACTGGGGCCTCAACATGAGCCTTGGGAAGTCATAAGTGCACTAAAAACATTGGCATTTTTACTAAAAATGCCACAATTAATCTCAAATAACATAAAATATAATTCAAATTAACCTGATAAAGCAGTGGTATAAACAAAGTCAATCTCTTTATCTCCAAAAAAAACAGCCCCACTAACAAGGGCAATGAAGCTAAAAGAGTGTAAAAAAGCAAATACACCCCTGCTTGGAGACGCTCCGGCTGGTACCCCCAACCTAAAATTAAAAACAAAGTCGGAATCAAGCTACTCTCAAAAAACAAATAAAACAAAAACAAATTTATTGAACTAAATGTACAGTAAAGTAACCCTAGTAAGGAAAGAACTATGAACAAAAAAAACATCTCATAAGTCCGGTTACGAAGAACAGACTCGCTAGCCATTAACATTAATACACAAATTCAAAATCTTAATAAAATTAAACCATACGACAAAATATCACAACCTATAAAATAACCTAATCTAGAAAAAAAAGTTCTTCTTAAATTCATAAACATAAACAACAAGGTTATAACTAATATTAGAGCTTGAACCATCCACCACCCTCCTTCAAGAAAACATAAAGGGATTAAAAATACTATGGACAATAATAACTTTAACATTGTAAAACTCTAAAAGACTGAAAATAATCATTACCATGAGTCCGAATTATAGACACTAAAATAGATAACCCTAACGCACCCTCACATACTGAAAAAGTCAAAAACACTATACTAAAAAATATCTCTAACTCCAAAAGATGGAGGAATAAAATTAAAAATATAAACAAACTCAAAACAATAAACTCTAAACTCAACAAAGTTACCAACAAATGCTTCCGTTTAGAAACAAATTGTCAGCAACCACAAATAAACAAAAATAAAGGAAACCATCAATAAAAAGATATTACCATTAGTTTTAGTAGTTTATATAAAAACTTTGGTCTTGTAAGTCAAAAATAAGGTAAAGGCTCCTTCTAAAACTTTCAGAGAAAAAGAATTACTCTTTATCATTAATCCCCAAAACTAATATTTTAATTAAACTATTCTCTGCATTTTAAATCTCATTTTAATATTTTCAAGATCCATTTTAGCATTAGCGTTCACACAAATAAAACACCCCTTAGCCTTAGGACTAATTCTTTTAGTGCAAACTCTTCTAATCGCATTAATTGCGGGTCTCTCCACCCTAAGATATTGATTCTCGTACATTTTATTTTTAGTGTTTTTGGGGGGAATACTGGTTCTTTTCATTTACGTCACTAGTCTGGCTTCAAATGAAATATTTTCTATTCCCGCCCTTTCCCTAATCCTTGTAACCATCCCTCTTGCTTCCTTTATTCTTATTTCTCTATTCCTAGACTCTTCGCTATGAACTTCCTTAATAACAAATAATGATATAACATACTTTAATAGTTTAACCCCGACGCACGAAGAAGCCACTTTACCTTTAATCAAACTCTACAACAACCCAACAAGATTAATTACCCTAATATTGGCCCTATACCTATTCTTAACATTAATCGCAGTGATTCAAATCACTAGAATTTTCAGCGGACCTATTCGCTCTAATCACTAATGAACAAACCTTTACGATTAACCCATCCACTAATCAAAATTGCCAATAATGCTTTAGTAGACCTTCCTGCACCTATTAATATTTCAGCATGATGAAACTTCGGATCCCTTTTAGGAATTTGTCTGGGGATACAAATTATTACAGGTCTATTTTTAGCTATACATTACACCGCTCACGTAGATCTAGCTTTTAACAGACTCGCTCACATTTGCCGAGATGTAAACTATGGCTGGCTTCTTCGCACTTTACACGCTAACGGCGCTTCATTCTTTTTTATTTGTCTTTATCTACACACAGGGCGAGGAATCTACTACGGTTCTTACATATATTTATACACTTGAACTATTGGGGTGGTAATTCTATTCTTAGTAATAGGAACCGCCTTTATAGGGTACGTACTACCTTGAGGACAAATATCTTTTTGAGGAGCTACCGTCATCACCAACCTACTTTCAGCTATCCCTTACCTAGGAATCGACTTAGTTCAATGAGTATGAGGGGGGTTCGCAGTCGACAACGCCACATTAACACGATTTTTCACATTCCATTTTGTTTTACCTTTTATTGTAGCCGCAGCAGTCCTAGTCCATCTTCTCTTTCTTCATCAGACCGGCTCAAATAACCCTCTAGGATTGAACAGAGATAGAGACAAAATCCCCTTTCACCCCTACTTTTCATTTAAAGATATTGTGGGATTCCTAGTGCTAATCATACTACTGGTTATCCTCACCCTCCTAGAGCCATATCTACTAGGAGACCCTGATAATTTCACCCCTGCCAACCCATTAGTAACCCCAGTCCATATCCAACCAGAATGATACTTCCTATTCGCTTACGCAATCCTGCGGTCTATCCCCAATAAACTTGGGGGCGTGATCGCCCTCGTCCTCTCGATTGCCATCCTTTTCGTCCTCCCATTCACTAGTAAAAGAAAATTTCGGGGTCTTCCATTCTACCCTCTTAACCAAATTCTATTTTGAACTCTTGTTGTTATAGTTCTTCTCCTCACCTGAATCGGTGCCCGACCAGTCGAAGACCCTTATATCCTAGTAGGACAAATTTTAACAGTCACTTACTTCCTCTACTATATTATTAACCCCCTAACTTCCTATACTTGAGACCGAATAACTAACTAGTTAAATAGCTTATTGAAAAGCACATGTTTTGAAAACATAAGACAGGAGTTTAAATCTCCTATTAACTTACTTACTTAAAATTATCCACTATAGTAAAATATATAATAATATAATCTTAAACCCCATAAATAAAATTAAATAATTTAAAGACAAAGGCAAAAATCTCTTTCATGCTAAATACATTAACTTATCATACCGGAAACGAGGCAACGTCCCTCGCATTCAAATAAACATAAAAGAAACAAAAACCAACTTAAAAAAAAAACCTAAAGACTCCACATCACACCCTAGTAATAGAGAAGTAAACAATATACTCATAAATAAAATTCTAGCATACTCCGCCATAAAAATTAACGCAAATCCCCCTCTTCTGTATTCTACATTAAACCCAGACACTAATTCTGATTCACCCTCGGCAAAATCAAAAGGAGTCCGATTAGTCTCTGCTAAACAAGAAGCAAACCATCTTAAAGCTAAAGGAAAACAAAGAACCACTAACCAAATTTGTTCCTGAAATTTTATCAAATCAATTAAACAAAAACCATTAATTAAAAACACAAAAGACAATAAAATTAAAGCTAATCTCACTTCGTAGGAAATCGTTTGGGCTACTCCTCGTAGCCCCCCTAGTAACGCATAATTAGAATTTGAAGATCAACCCGCAATTATTACAGTATAAACCCCCAAACTAGTACAACACAAAAAAAACAACAACCCCAAATTAAAAGAATAAAGCCCAACCAAATAAGGCATAATTAACCAAACCAATAAAGCTAAAAACAAACTAAATACAGGACTAAAATAATAAGGCAAATAATTAGATAATATCGGATAAGTTTGCTCCTTAGTAAAAAGCTTAATAGCATCTCTGAATGGTTGAGGGATACCCATAAATCCAACCTTATTAGGACCCTTACGAATCTGGATATAGCCTAGAACCTTGCGTTCTAACAAAGTCAAAAAAGCCACTCCTACTAAAACACAAATAACCAAAAGCAAAGAACCAACAACAGGCAAAATAAAATCTCCCAAATACATAGTTCTATTTGTAAAACAATCTTTACATCCACAGATTCTAAATCTATTGCACTAATCTGCCAAAATAGAACATTGATTTTAATCGTAAAACAAAGAAATTCTCTTAAGTATTTGGTCCTTTCGTACTAAAACACCTATAAAATTTAAAGATAGAAACCGACCTGGCTCACGCCGGTCTGAACTCAGATCATGTAAGAATTTAAAGGTCGAACAGACCTAAACATTGAACTTCTGCGCCCAAATTTTATCTTAATCCAACATCGAGGTCGCAATCCCTTTTGCCGATAAGAACTCTAAAAAAGGATTACGCTGTTATCCCTAAGGTAACTCAATCTTATAATCACTATTAATGGATCAATTACTCACTAATTAATGTCCAACTAAATAAAAAGAGTTCTTCTTATCTTCCTATCACCCCAATAAAATAATGCATCTAACATAAACCAATCCACAACTAAAAATTCTATACAACATACACCCTAAAGCTCTATAGGGTCTTCTCGTCCCTTAAAATCATTTAAGCTTTTTGACCTAAAAATTAAATTCTAACTTCATTCACATTGAGACAGTCGATACCTTGTCCAACCATTCATACCAGCCTTCAATTAAAAGACTAATGATTATGCTACCTTTGCACGGTCAAAATACCGCGGCCCTTCAATAATTTCAGTGGGCAGGCCAGATTTCAAATTCTTTTCATGAAACCATGTTTTTGTTAAACAGGCAAGCATCAATTTGCCTAATTCCTTAATACAACCTTTCGAGCCCATATTAATAATACATCACATCATACTAATTTCATCATTATTAATTAAGATTAACTATTAAACCCAAAATTCTCATAAACAATTAAAATTTAAAGAAATAATTTCACGTATAAATAAATTATAACACTATTTTAATATGGTGGCTATTTCTAAACCTACAATTCATACACTTAAATTCCCCTATTATAATAATTTAACTTAAAGCTTATCCCTTAAACCATTACTATCAAATAAAAATAACCTAAATACTTAGATATTTCCTCATTTACAGCTAAATTAAATTTATTTCTGAAAAAACCAGATACCTTGAAGAACGAATAACATTTCATTGCCAACTTAACTTTACTGATAAATTATTCCACATTAACCAGCTAGCTAAATTAACTCTCTTCAAATCGGGAATTCTTTATTCAAAAGAAAAATTTTAATAAACCCTGATACACAAGGTAAAACAAAACAAATCTACTTTTCATAAAATATATTTTCACTTATTTCATCACTCTTTCACAATACTATTACTCTATCATTCCAATAATTATATTTTTATACAATACAATAACTTCCCACATTATAAAATTATTTTTATTAAATAAACAAACAATTTATTACTATATCCAACTCACACATAAGACTTTACTTATCAAAACAAACTGAATCGCACAGATTACCTCTCAATGTAAATGAAATGCTTAACTACACAAGCTCTATTTTGAAATCTCTAGAAGCACCTTCCGGTACGCCTACTATGTTACGACTTATCTCGCCTTAAATAACGAGAGCGACGGGCGATGTGTGCACATTTTAGAGCTAAAATCAATTTAACTTACTATTACAATTTACTATCAAATCCACCTTCCAATCACTAACTTTAAAATTCTCATCCGTTTTAAATAATTATTATTGTAACTCACCTCCACTTAACTATAAACTGCACCTTGACCTGACATCCTCTTTAATTTAAAATCAAGAAAATTTTTACTCTAAAAAGATATTCTGACGACGGCGGTATACAAACTGAATACAAAATTAAGTAAGATAAAACGAGGATTATCGATTACGGGGCAAGTTCCTCTGAAAAGACTAAAATACCGCCAAATTCTTTGAGTTTCAAGATCATACCTATTAATACTCAAGTAGATCAAATTATCTTTCTACATTTAAAATAATAGGGTATCTAATCCTAGTTTAAATTTCAAATTTCATAGCTTCAATTCTAAATAACCCAAGAAATTTTTATAAATTAAAAATTTCACTTAATTAAACCCATATTTAATTTCTCTTGGAATTATATTTATATAACTATTTACTAATAACGTTCACTTGTATCTTTCGTATAACCGCGGTGGCTGGCACGACTTTAACCGAAACTAACAAACATATACTAAATCCAAATCACTTCGATTTATAAAACCAAATACTGCCACTTTATTAATCCACTGTAATATTTTAATCCCTCTAGAACCCAACACTCCATCAACACTAAAATTTACATGTAAAACAAAATTAATGCAAACTACCAAACAAGCAAGAATAAAACTTATTAGGTACTTTAAATCACGACCGGCTCCTTTTTAACCCACCACAACTGTAATCATAAACAAATACCCAACTTACACGTCAAACCCATTTGAAACCACATACTTAATCTTTATATGAACAAAAAAAAGTAAGGCCCCGAACTGCCCCTTTAATAATAATTTAATCTATCTATTCACCCCATAGATATAATTATTATATTTAATGTTTTAATAAAAAGTATGGTACCATAGTAATTAAAATTTATTGGATTAAGGGCAAAATATAATCAATATAACTTAACATAAACAACTCTCATTTTTTTTCCTACATAAATGAGGGTTGTTTATTAATAAAAACTATTAATAAAGTTCACTTTATTTACCTATAAATTGTTGTTATATTAAGTTCTTATTTTAAAATAATCACTTTATTTGTTATTTAATATTTATATAATTATATTAAATTCTTATATATATATATTATACATATTATATAATACTGTATAATTAAATTATTAATATATATATAAATAATTATATAATATGTAATGATTATTAAATATTAATTATATTTATATAAGAATTTAATATAAATAAATAAAACCCTTTTTGCCTTTATCCTATAAACATAATAGGTATATAGGAATATAGTATTTAAATTAAACTCTTATTATAACACGAAATTTTCCTTGCCCCACTCAAAATACTGATCAATTCCCTTTTGGAGGTTTTCCCCCGGTCCCCCGATTTTGTCAAAAAACCCCAAAAAATCGGGAAATCCGGGGGTAAACCCCCAAATTTGGGGAGGTGCGGGTGTATACTCAAGGTGGGGACCCCGGTCCATCTCTTTTAAAACTTACTATAAATACA